CTAAGCGCGGGATATTCTATAGAGCAAGCCAGGTTCGAGTAAGCAGCGCCGTAAGCCTAAAGGGAGATGAGAAGTTTACTTGAAAAGCCATAGAGTAAGGAAGATGACTTTCAAAGGATATGTATCCCAGGTGCTATCTAATCCCTTGTTTCCAGCTTGTGTGCTAGAATAAGGATAAGCCTACCCTAAAACAGCCCTGTATGAGTAAGAAAATGAGTCTACCACCGCCTTGTAGTAATTAGTAAGCCGGCTGTTGAAATAATGAGGGGCTAGCTTATTCGATACCTTTGGGGCATCATCTTCTTCGCTCCAAGAGAAGGCCACTATCCATCTGTCATCGGCTAATAGCACCAATACGGGTAGAGTACTTGGCTAGCCTAATTGCCGAGGATAAGTCGGCAGAGATTTCAACGTGGAATCGGTAGTGAAGCCAGTAATTGTCATCGAATGCTACCCCAGAGCCAATCCATAGAGCACTTCGGAATTATCTTCTGTATCATCACTAAGCACGTTCCCCGTTCACCAATATTTACCGTCTCAGCATTTTCGAAGGGAAAGGATAGAGTTCCCCAACGTAACGGCGGCAGAGGTGCCTTCCGGTCAAAGCATAGTTCTTATCCCTTCTGGTAGCCAATCAGAATGAAAGCAGAGCTATCAGTGACATCAGCCTTGGAAACTGGTAACGATGAAGGAGAGGCTAGCTATAATCGCTTGCATGGGGCAATTCCAATTAACAAAGCTAATACAAAGTAGAAAGAGAGAGGTCGCAGAGAAATTACGAGAGAGAGCACAGCGCAAAGGAAGAATGCGACAGCAGGGCAATACCTCACCAAAAAACAAGCTAGCCATACCAAAGAAGCTAGCATAGCTAGCGAGACTAAATGCTTTAGAAATTGCCTCAAATAGCCAAGGTCGGTATAGAGCTTGCCAGCCAGCAAGCAAGCGAACAAAAAAGCCTCCTCCTCTCGGAAGGAATCAACCGATACTGATTCTGATAGGGCAAAGGACAGAGGAAAAGCAAAGAAAGCTAAAGATTTGGTGCAAGGAACAAAGTATCAAGCAAGATGTCCAGTAACAGATGCTGACAGCAAGCATTCCATCGATCAAACACCCATGCTTGGGAAGTCTCTCCTTTCTTTCTCTTACCTAGAAATGGAAAAAGACTTCAAACAAGTAGCTCGTGGAACATCTCCCACTTGCCCTTTTTTTCTCAATCTTATATCTCGGACTACGTCATGATCGGGCAGCCACGCAATGTATTTCACTCCTAGCGGTAGGAAGAGAGGTTCAGCGCAACATGTACACAGGCGCTAAAGCCCTTGTTTCGACCTCAACCTGATATTTTTATTTGATAAGCACTGGAAGAGATCTAAAAGCAAACATTCCATTGATTGAGCACCCATTCCTGTGTTTTATGATGATCCAACCTGCTATCTCAATGCATGGGATTTCCTTGGGGATACAAAGATTCACATTAAAAATAAGTAGTGAGACTTTAATGGCCTAGTACGACCAGACAGAAGCAGAATCATAGTCTTCCTCCAGGGATTGGTCATTCATGAGCCTTCCTTTCTTTACGAGATAAGGCCAAAATAATAAAGATAGGGCTAGCTAAGCAAAGTAAGATTGCACATTGAGAGGCTTCCCCGGTCAACAAAGAGAATGAGAGTCGATATAAGCAATCATCCGAGGCCAGGTCATCAAATGAAATTCTGTATGCCACATCGCTGCTTGCGCGTATACCGGATAAAAAAAGTCAATGACCAGGAGTACTCGAACCTACTAACTAACTAAAGTTTACGCGTTCCCTTCCATCCTCCTAAAAAAAGCGCGTAAGGGGCCACCCACTCTTTCTCCTTTTTGGTGATGCTTACTTCAGAAACAAACATTAGTCTCACTCAGACAGTAAGCTGCCTCTCTTCTTCTTCCTCCTTTCTCGAAAACCTGATGTGTGTAAGAAGAGCTTAATCGAGCAGGTATCCAGGATGATAGTGTTCCGACAACCAAGGCATGGCAGCTCGGGCAGTCATACGGCTAGCGAGATAGTTCAGTTTGATCACAGTCCGTGATGTGAGGGATAGCATCGAGAGTGGTATCGTAATGATCAAAGCGGGGGGTTGAGCGAGACGGGATAGTTCCAAGCAAGGCAAGGTATAAATAGTTAGTGCCGCTAGCAGGGGATGAGAGGTTCCTCCGGCAATCAAATCAGTAGAAGGGGGAGAGCGGTCCAGACTTCCAATACATCCCCTTCTTTGGTCAGGCTCGGATAATAGTAGGTTGCTGTCGGTAGGCATGGATACTTTGATTACTCTTTCCGGTACATACAGGTTTTAGTTTGACCAATAGATAGATATGGGTTAGCGAATCAATACACAGATGACATGGCCGGCGGTTGGCAGCATGACAGAGGATAGCGCTAAGGTGCGAGCTAGGAGACTGTCTTATTCATAGCACAAGGGCAGATGGCATGGCTTACTCTTTTGGCTAGGTGTAGTTCGGA